GCCCTTTGGTTAGGTATTGGAGCAACCTTGCCGATTGATAAATCTCTAACTTTAGGTCTTTTTTAAATTAATTCAATTGTAAAATAATCTGACGTGTGTATCTAGGGAATAGGTGCTTCAAAGTGAATTTTCCCTAGATACATCGATTTCATTTTAATTGAATTCAAGAGCTATTCCTAATAATACGGATTGCACTCAAACATGAATTTATTATTGGTATTTGTTTTGAATTCGAAAAAAATCCAATGAATTTAAACCTTCTTTTTAGGGAAATTAATTACGAAATGCTTGTCTAGAGCGTCCGATATTTGTTTTACATCTTCTATGCGAAAATGCTTAATTTTCGTAAGATCTTCTTGACTGTTAGTCAATAGGTCCAATAATGTATGTATATTGGAATTTTTGAGGCAATTATAGATCCTGGGAGGCAATTCTAATTGATCAATAAAAATAGATCTCAATGCTATTTTTTTTTTATTTTTTCTTAGTTCAGTGAATTTATCATGACAGAAAAAAAGGGGTAAAGTAGCCCTGTCTTGATTATCCTCGAAATGAAAGTTTTCTTTTTCCGCATATAGAAAGGGAATAAATAAATCAATTAAATTCCGAGAGGCTTCATAAAGTGCTTCTTTAGGAGTTAAACTGCCGTTTGTCCATATTTCGAGAAAAAGTATCTCTTGTTTTTCATTACCATTACTATACGAATGAATACTATGATTCACATTTCGAACAGGCATGAATACAGCATCTATAGGAAAACTTCCGTCTTGAAAGTTATTTGGCGTTTTTATACGATATCCGCGACTCCTCTCGAATTGTAATCCAATACGCAAATCTATTGGTTCCGTCAAGTTAGCTATATGTTGTGTAGTATCAACAATTTCCACATAAGGTGGTAAGATGATATCTTGAGCAGTTACACATCCAGGTCCCCTAACACAAATAGACGCGTCACAGGTTCCATATAAATTGCTTCTCAAGACAATTTCTTTCAAATTCATTAAAATTTCATGTACTGATTCTTGAATACCTATTATAGTAGAATATTCGTGTGGTATTTTCTCAGACGTTGCGCGTGTAATACATGTTCCTTCTATTTCTCCAAGCAGAGCTCTGCGCATCGCAATTCCTATTGTGTCGGCTTGCCCTTTCATAAGTGGAGATAGAATAAAGCGTCCATAATAAAGACGTTTACTATCTGTTCTTGATTCAACACACTTCCACTGCAGTGTCTGGGCAGATACTCGTATTTTCTCTCGAACCATAGTAATATTATAGATCAGATCGTTGAGTCATTTATTTCTCTTGAAATCCCTTCAATGCTTAGTTTATTTTTACACACGTCTTTTTTTAGGGGGTCGACAGCCATTATGTGGCATGGGGGTTACATCGCGTACGAAACTTAACAATATGCCGCTTCTCCGAATAGCTCGTAATGCTGCATCCCTTCCGAGACCAGGACCCTTTATCATGACTTCTGCTCGTTGCATACCTTGCTCGACGACTTTATGAATAGCGTTTCCTGCTGCGGTTTGAGCAGCAAACGGTGTCCCTCTTTTTGCCCCTTTGAACCCGCAAGTGCCGGCGGAGGCCCAAGAAACCACTCGACCTCGTACATCTGTAACAGTCACAATGGTATTGTTGAAACCGGCTTGAACATAAATAACCCCCTTGGGGATTTTACGTGCACTCTTACGTGAATTAATACGCCTATTCCTATGTGAACCAATTCTTGGTATGGGTTTTGCCATATTTTATTGTCTCATAAATATGAGTCAGAGATATATGGAAATATCCATTTCATGTCAAAACAAATTTTTTCTTTTTTTTTTTTTTTGTACATCATTTGTACATCGAGTCCGTTAGAAGGTCTCCTTTATTAGTAGACTTCTTATCCTTGTCGTTGTTTATGTTTCGGGTTGGAACAAATTACTATAATTCGTCCCCGCCTACGAATTAGTCGACATTTTTCACAAATTTTACGAACGGAGGCTCTTATTTTCATATTTTTCATTCCTTACTTTAATTCCGAATCTGTTTCTTGGAAGAAAATAAGTTTCTTGAAATTTTTAATCTCGTATCGTATTCCGGAATGTAGAAGTGGAAAAGCAACTTAATCGGTTGAATCCTTGTTACGGAGTCTATAAATTATACGTCCTCTGGTTGAATCATAACGGCTTACTTCAATTTTAACTCTATCCCCCGGCAGGATTCGTATAAAACTACGCCGTATCCTTCCTGAAACATAACCTAGGATCAGATCCTCATTATCTAAACGAACCCGGAACATGCCGTTAGGAAGTGATTCAATAATTAAACCTTCATGAATCGATTTTTCTTCTTTCATTCCAGGTAAAACCCCTTTAAAGTTTCAACTGATGGAGGAGGAGTGATATTAGACAACCCGTCCTTTCTCTTTTTTTCAAAAATAGGAAATTTCGGATCCAATTCGTATATCAGAGGGATTACCATATATAACATAAAATTTCTCCACCAATTCTTTCTAGTCGAGCCTCTCGGTCTGTCATTATACCTCGAGAGGTAGAAAGAATTAGAATCCCCATTCCACCTAAAATTCTAGGAAGTCGTTGATAATTAGAATAGATTCGTAGACCCGGGCGACTGACTTGTTTTAAATTTAAAAATTTTGTATATGGTCCTTTCCTATTCCTTCTATGTCGTAGAGTTGAAACCAAAAAATATTTGTTTTTTTCTTGATGTTTCCTCACGTTTTCGATAAAACCTTCTCGTAAAAGTATTTTAACAAGGGTTTCCGTGATTTTAGTCGATGTTATTCGAACTGTTCCCTTTCTATTCATGTCAGCATTTCGTATCGAGGTTATTATATCGGCAATGGTGTCCCTACTCATGATGCCCTAAAATGTGTGGTGCTCCGAATTTTTATATAATCAACATGTTTTTCTTTTTTTTTTGTAAAAAGGAAAGGTATATACGTGATACACAATCTACTACTCGATTTCATTCAAAAAACCTATTATTCTAGTAGTTTATAATACCTCAGGAGCTAATGAAACGATTTTTGTAAAATTTAATTGTCGCAATTCTCGAGCGATTGCACCAAAAACTCGAGTTCCTTTTGGATTTCCTTTTTGATCAATAATAACCGCAGCGTTGTCATCATATCGTATTATCATACCGTTGTCACGTTTGAGTTCTTTGCGGGTACGTACAATTACAGCTCGGATCACTTCTGACCTTTCTAAGGGCATATTTGGTATTGCTTCTTTTATCACAGCAACGATAATGTCACCAATATGAGCATATCGACGGTTGCTAGCTCCTATGATTCGAATACACATCAATTCTCGAGCCCCGCTGTTGTCTGCTACATTCAAATGGGTCTGAGGTTGAATCATATCATTTTTGAATCTTTCAATGCAAAGGCGAAAAAAGAAAAAGAAGTATTATTTGTTCAAAACTTTGTCAAAAAAATGGCAATTGTTTTTTTTTTTTTATCCCAACGTTTGGTTCTACATTACTATTCTGAAATAAGAAATTGAGTTCGTATAGGCATTTTGGATGCCGCTATTGAGATAGCTTTTCTGGCTATTTTTTCTGTTACCCCGCTTATTTCATAAAGTATTCGACCCGGTTTGACAACAGCTACCCAATATTCAGGAGATCCTTTCCCCGAACCCATGCGTGTTTCCGCAGGTCTTACTGTAACAGGTTTGTCTGGAAATATACGTACCCACAGTTTTCCACCACGACGCACATTTCGTGTCATTGCCCGCCGCCCCGCTTCTATTTGTCTAGATGTAATCCAAGCGGGTTCAAGTGCCTGAAGAGCATATTTGCCGAAACAAATACGATTACCGCGATAAGATATTCCCTTCATCCTTCCTCTATGTTGTTTACGGAATCGAGTTCTTTTGGGGTTATAGTAGATGGGTCTTTTTCAATCCCATCTCTATTACAGAACCGGACATGAGAATTTTTTCTCATCCGGCTCCTCGCGAATGAAATGATCCAAACAAAAAAAGTATATATATTTTTAGAGATTCAAAATGAAAACGATAATTTCAAATAGAATTTATATATAGAAATAGAATATAGAAATAGAAGTTATCTAAAAAAATAAGAAATTAAATTTAAATATAGTTATAACAAATCGTTGTTTTCTTTTCGCTTTTCTCGTATCAGATCACCTATATTTTAGCAATTCAATAAGCAAAAAATGTCGCGGGCGAATATTTACTCTTTCAATATCTATTTCTGTTGTAGGGTTAGTTCATGACTGTTCAGAATAGATGAAGTGGTATCTGGTTTATTCCGCCATCCCGCCCGCTGAATCCTTTGTATTCATTTTCAATTGAATCTTCTGTATTCACAGGTTCCGTCGTTCCCACCGCTTCTTGATTAATGGGTAGGCCTGAATTGGACAACGGAGCTTTTAGTTTCTTTTTTTTGAGTCAACAGTCTTAGTCTTTGTTGGCTCGAGGCTCTTCATTTTTGTGCTGCGAAGAGATTCATATAATGATAGATGAATCTATATTGATGCTTTATTACACTGCCCTTTATGAGATGATTCATAGGCCTTACATATTGGAATTTTATATCATTGGTAGATTTGTCTATCTTTCTCTCACCTTCCATTTATCCACATCCTTTTGTTTTCAACTCAAAATCGGATTGCTTTTTTTGTTTATGCCAAAGCGAATTCAGTTGCTGCAATGATAAGACCAATATATCCTATCTTGACTGCTTCCTTGGATCCAGATAATTTGAAACGATGAGTTAGTTATTAGTTCATATAACATAATTAGTCATATAACATATTTTTTTTGTTTGTTAAGATTTTATCTTAATACTAACAAAAACCAACGAGTCACACACTAAGCATAGCAATTCGGTCAAAGGGGGGTCAATCGAATTTTTATTCAACCTTATAGAATTAGAATTGATCATTTTTCGTTTTTGTTCCGTCTTGTATATAAGGGAAAGACAAGGAAAGGCTTATTTTTTCTTCTTTTTTTATT